AATACAGAAAGAAGCTTTCTCTTATATAGATCTCTAGATCTAATAAGAATATATTAGATATTCTACATCAAAATGAAATAGCACTTGAATCCTATATTCTTTCTCTACATCCATTTGTATGCATTTCGATCAATCCAAAAAAGAAATTGCAAGTCCAACTACTTCCAACTACTTGAATTCCTTATTTTCAATCTATTGCTTATGGATATGGATCCGGAGCTCATTGAAAAGATTAATGTGGTAAGAATAGGAATAGTGCGGGCATATGCATATACTACATATACTATATACCATACCATATAAATATCCCTATAGAAACCCTAAAATTATAAATAGGATTTTTATTCTAAATAGAAACCCTAAAATTATAAATAGGATTTTTATTCTAATTCTAATCTAATTCTAAGAATATAATAATAAATAAAAATAAAAAAAAAAAAAAAAATAAAAATATTAAATTTAGGTATTCTATATTTATATAGGATGAAATCTATATAAATATAGGATGAAATAGAAAAGAGTACTCATATCTAATATATCTAATAATATATAGATAAACTCAAGTATATAGATAAACTAAAGCAAGTCAAGTTTTTTAAGTTTTCAAAAAACGATCACAATTTCTACAAGTAGATTCTTCAGTAAAGTACTAATTTAGTAATATTCCTATCTCTAAAGACCACTCCTTCCCCATACTACAAGTGAAAGAGAAAATGTAAACACTACCATTAAAGCAGCCCAAGCGAGACTTACTATATCCATTTGAATGATGTCCTCTCTCTTTATGAAATGAAGTAATTCTTTCATTATTGATTCATAATCATAGTGGAATCAATGGTGCAGAGTCAAAATAGGATTCTGACTCACGGCTATTTATGAAAAAATTTCATGAATCCACTCATATTCCAATTATTTCTCATTCAATAGAATTCTATTGAATGAGAAATAATTGGAAAAAAAGAATAGGCAATAGCCTTTCAACCATTCTGATTCAATTTATGAGCAGCACTAAGATCCTCTAGTGAGTCGGGATACAAAGTATCTTGAGTTCTTTCCACAATTATTAAATGAATTTTCCATCAGACTATCCAATCTAATTGAATCGCAGACATAGTTAGTAGACACTAACTCAATATTAAGAAAGGTATAGCGTAAAATAATTAGGGAATCTTTATAGTCTTTTTTAGAATTCTTTCTTCAACCTTAGTAGCCAAAATGGAGTGTCTCTTAGGAACCCTTGGATCACAATATTTCCGACTTCTTTTCTTACTTTCATAGTTCTGATGCCCAGAATGAATTCTTACTATCTCTTTTATTTGATTCAATTCAAAATATCCCAAACTAATCATTAATAAGATTGGGTTGCCTCCTATTTATTGGTACCTGTTTGATCCACACTCAGAACCCAGATTTTGAGAAAAAAAAAGATGACAGTCTTTTATAGGCCCTACGGATTATCAAAATCAAGTCAAGTATCAACAGACCTAGCCCTTGCCTATGGCTTTTTCGGGACAAGAATTCGTCAAGTTCGATCAACAGGATTAAGGAATTCAAAGTATTTTTTTGTTGATCAGGCGACACCCAGATTTGAACTGGGGATAAAGGATTTGCAGTCCCCCGCCTTACCGCTTGGCCATGTCGCCAAATTTCATCTAAAATGGAAAATGGATAAATTCAGAAATTCTATGAATAAAAATTCTCATTTCGAATTATCTATTTCTAAGTAGATTATATAGAATATATATTCTATTCTAATTCCAAAAAAGAATTCCTCTTTTTTATTGGATCCTGCTTATATTCTTTTCTTCGATTGATTTTATATCAAAAAACGCGTCGCTTAAAAACTTACCCTCTCTTTTCACTTTTCTATAGATTCGATAGATATAATTATCTAATTATATAATATATTATATGTATAATATGTATATGTAAATATGTAAACCCCATAATAAAAATATTTATATGTAGAGCCCGGGTCTATTTCTTATGCACATATTCCCTATATACTATATAGGATCATCGTGCTTGAATATGAATATGAATAGAAAATAGACATTATGATAGAGTGCGACCTAACCTAGGTTCCGTCAAGTTCAATTATGATAAAAGATGTGATATACGGATAGCTATCTAGCTAGATAGCTATATCGGCATATACTTTCTAAATATTACTTTTATGAAAAGATTTGCGAATTTCCTTCAATTGCGTGTGCTAAAAAAAGGGGAAACTCTATGCTGTTCCTGATTCTTCTGTTTTTATCTTTTTCATAGAGAGCAGATTGAATCCTGAATTCATTGAATTTTCCTTTTTTGTACCCAGGTGATAATATCATAATAAAAGGATTAGGTAGAAATTGGATCAATTTTGATATCCGATAAAAGACTCCATAAGCCTAAGTGCCATAATCTTTCCCGGGAATGCTTTATAAATTTCCATTTATTTATATTTGTACCTGGCTCAAGCTCAAATTCGAACTTGCATCGAAGATGCCCTCCATTTCTCTGTCTTGTTTCCGTTCATAAGTATGATATATGGATGTAGTTGACTAAAATTTTATGTGATTCAGTAAACAGAATATACATTCCATCATTGCTAGATCAATTGGTATGGTTCTATTAAAAGGGAGCCAATAATGGGATTTTTTCAAGAAAGAGGAAACTTCAGATTAAGATGCTCCAGAATGGAAATGAGGGAATGTCCACAATACCTGGATTTAGTCAGATACAATTTGAGGGATTTTGTAGGTTCATTAATCAGGGCTTGACGGAAGAATTTCAAAAGTTTCAAAAAATTGAAGATAGGGATCAAGAAATTGAATTTAATTTATTTGTGGAAACATATCAATTGGTAGAGCCCTTGATAAAAGAAAGAGATGCTGTGTATGAATCACTCACATATTCTTCTGAATTATATGTACCCGCGGTCTTAATTTGGAAAACCGGTAGGAATATGCAAGAACAAACTGTTTTTATTGGAAACATCCCTATAATGAATTCTTTTGGAACCTCTATAGTAAATGGAATATACCGAATTGTGATCAACCAAATATTGCAAAGTCCCGGTATTTACTACCGTTCAGAATTGGAACATAACGGAATTTCTGTCTATACCAGTACTATAATATCGGATTGGGGGGGAAGGTCAGAATTAGAAATTGATAGAAAAGCAAGGATATGGGCCCGTGTAAGTCGAAAACAAAAAATATCTATTCTAGTTCTATCATCAGCTATGGGTTCGAATATAAGAGAAATTCTAGATAATGTTTGTTACCCTGAAATTTTCTTGTCTTTCCCGAATGATAAAGATAAAAAAAAGATTGGGTCAAAAGAAAATGCTATTTTGGAGTTTTATCAACAATTTGCCTGTGTAGGGGGGGATCCGGTATTTTCTGATTCCTTATGCAAGGAATTACAAAAGAAATTCTTTCAACAAAGATGTGAATTAGGAAAGATTGGTCGGCGAAATATGAACCGGAGACTTAATCTTGATATACCCCAAAACAATACATTTTTGTTACCACGAGATCTATTGACTGCTGTGGATCATTTGATTGGAATGAGATTGGGAATGGGTACACTTGATGATATGAATCACTTGAAAAATAAACGTATTCGTTCTGTAGCAGATCTATTACAGGATCAATTCGGATTGGCTCTTGTTCGTTTAGAGAATACGGTTCGAGGAACTATATGCGGAGCGATCAGGCATAAATTGATACCTACTCCTCAAAATTTGGTAACTTCAACTTCATTAACAACTACTTATGAATCTTTTTTTGGCCTACACCCTTTATCTCAAGTTTTGGATCGAACTAATCCGTTGACACAAATTGTTCATGGGCGAAAATGGAGTTATTTGGGTCCTGGAGGATTGACGGGACGAACTGCTAGTTTTCGTATACGAGATATCCATCCGAGTCACTATGGACGTATTTGTCCAATTGACACGTCTGAAGGAATCAATGTTGGACTTATTGGATCATTAGCTATTCATGTGAAGGTTGGTTATTGGGGATCTATAGATAGTCCGTTTTATGAATTATCTGAGAGATCAAAAGAGTCACAGATGGTTTATTTATCACCAAATAGAGATGAATATTATATGATAGCAGCGGGAAATTCTTTGGCCTTGAATCGGGGTATTCAAGAACAACAGGTTGTTCCAGCTCGATATCGTCAAGAATTCCTGACTATTGCATGGGAAGAGATTCATCTTAGAAGCATTTTTCCCTTCCAATATTTTTCTATCGGAGCTTCCCTCATTCCTTTTATCGAGCATAATGATGCGAATCGAGCTTTAATGAGTTCTAATATGCAGCGCCAAGCAGTTCCCCTTTCTCGGTCCGATAAGTGCATTGTTGGAACTGGTTTGGAAGGGCAAACGGCTCTAGATTCGGGGATTTCAGCTATAGCCGAACGCAAGGGAAAAATCCTTTATACTGATACTCACAAGATACTTTTATCAAGTAATGGGGATACTTTAAGCATTCCTTTAGTTATGTATCAACGTTCAAACAAAAATACTTGTATGCATCAAAAAACTCAGGTTCAGCGGGGTAAATACATTAAAAAGGGACAAATTATAGCGGGGGGTGCGGCTACAGCCGGTGGGGAACTCGCTTTAGGAAAAAATGTATTAGTAGCTTATATGCCATGGGAAGGTTACAATTTTGAAGACGCAGTATTAATTAGCGAACGTCTGGTCTATGAAGATATTTATACTTCTTTTCACATCCGGAAATATGAAATTCAGGCTCATGTAACAAGCCAAGGTCCTGAAAGAATCACTAAAGAGATCCCTCATTTAGAGGCTAATTTACTCCGAAATTTAGATAGAAATGGAATCGTGATGTTGGGATCTTGGATAGAAACAGGTGATATCTTAGTAGGTAAATTAACACCTCAGATAGCGAACGAATCGTCATATGCCCCAGAGGATAGATTATTACGAGCTATACTTGGTATTCAGGTATCCACTTCAAAAGAAACTTCTTTAAGAC